AAGACATGCTTATTGGACTCTATTTATTAACAATCGGAAATCGTCGAGGTATTTGTGCAAATAGGTATAATCTATATAATAGTGGAAACTACCAAAAAAAAATAGTTGATAATCATAATAATAACTATAAGTATACGAGGGAAAAAGAACCCTATTTTTCTAGTTCCTATGATGCACTTGGAGCTTATCGACAGAAAAGAATCAGTTTAGATAGTCCTTTGTGGCTCCGATGGAGACGAGATCAACGTGTCATTGGTTCAAGAGAAGTTCCCATCGAAGTTCAATATGAATCTTTAGGTACTTATCATGAGATTTATGGGCACTATCTAATAGTAGGAAGTATAACAAAAGAAATCCGTTCTATATACATTCGAACTACTCTTGGTCATATTTCTTTTTATAGAGAATTAGAAGAAGCCATACAGGGTTTTTGTCGAGCCTACTCATACGCTATCTAATCTAATTTCTTAGATTAGGCGATGTTTGTGCCTAGTACCTAGGGTAATTCAGGTCTCCCAAATTTCACTAGTATTCTAATTTCTGAATTTCTGTGTGAATCAAGATTGAGGAAAGGAAGTTTTCGAATCATTGACTTGGGTCCATTGTCGAATCCTACTTAGCAGAAGAAATATAAGAGAAGAGGTACTTATGGCAGAACGGGCTGATCCGGTCTTTCACAATAAAGTGATAAATGGAACTGCTATGAAACGACTTATTAGGAGGTTAATCGATCATTTCGGAATGGCATATACATCACATATCTTGGATCAAATAAAAACTTTGGGTTTCCAGCAAGCCACTGCTACATCTATTTCATTAGGAATTGATGATCTTTTAACAATCCCTTCGAAGGGATGGTTAGTCCAAGACGCCGAACAACAAAGTTTTATTTTAGAGAAACACCATCATTATGGGAATGTACACGCGGTAGAAAAATTACGTCAATCCATTGAGATATGGTATGCTACAAGTGAATATTTGAGACAAGAAATGAATCCTAATTTTCGTATGACTGATCCTTCTAATCCAGTACATATAATGTCCTTTTCGGGAGCTAGAGGAAATGCATCTCAGATACATCAATTAGTGGGTATGAGAGGATTAATGTCGGATCCCCAAGGACAAATGATTGATTTACCCATTCAAAGCAATTTACGTGAAGGACTTTCTTTGACAGAATATATAATTTCCTGCTATGGAGCTCGCAAAGGAGTTGTAGATACTGCTGTACGAACATCAGATGCTGGATACCTCACACGTAGACTTGTTGAAGTAGTTCAACACATTATTATACGTAGAACAGATTGTGGTACTATCCGAGGTATTTCCGTGAGCCCTCAAAATGGTATGACAGAAAAAATTTTTGTCCAAACACTAATTGGTCGTGTATTAGCAGACGATATATATATTGGTTTGCGATGTCTTGCCACTCGAAATCAAGATATTGGGATTGGACTTATAAATCGATTCATAACCTTTCGAGCACAACCAATATATATTAGAACCCCCTTTACTTGCAGGAGTACATCTTGGATCTGCCAATTATGTTATGGTCGGAGTCCTACTCATGGTGACCTGGTCGAATTGGGAGAAGCTGTAGGTATTATTGCAGGTCAATCAATTGGGGAACCAGGGACTCAACTAACATTAAGAACTTTTCATACTGGTGGAGTATTCACAGGTGGTACTGCCGAGTATGTACGAGCTCCTTCTAATGGAAAAATAAAATTGAATGAGAATTTGGTTCATCCCATACGTACCCGTCATGGGCATCCCGCTTTTCTATGTTCTATGGACTTGTATGTAACTATTGAGAGTCGGGATATTCTACATAATGTAAATATTCCACTAAAGAGTTTGATTTTAGTTCAAAATAATCAATATGTAGAATCAGAACAAGTAATTGCTGAAATTCGTGCTGGAACGTCCACTTTTTATTTTAAAGAGAAGGTACGAAAACATATTTATTCTGAATCAGAGGGAGAAATGCACTGGAGTACTGATGTACACCATGCACCTGAATATACATATGGTAATGTTCATCTATTATTAAAAACAAGTCATTTATGGATATTAGCAGGAGGTTCGTGCAGATCTAGTATAGTGTCTTTTTCGCTCCACAAGGATCAAGATCAAATGAATCCTCATGCTTTTTCTGTCGAAGAAAGATATATCTCTGATCTATCAATGACTAACGGTCGAGTAAGATATAAATTGTTAGATACTTCTGATAAAAAAGATAAGAAAATTCTTGACTATTCAACAAGACCTGATCAAACCATATATAATGTTCATTGGAATATTATATATCCTTCTATTATCCAAGGGAATTCTTATTTTTTGGCGAAAAAGCGAAGAAATAGATTCATCATCCCATTACAATATGATCAAAAACGAGAGAATGAACTAATACCCTGTTTTGGTATTTCAATTGAAATACCAAAACAAGGTATTTTACGTAGAAATAGTATTCTTGCTTTTTTTGATGATCCACGATACAGAAGAAATAATTCGGGAATCACTAAATATGGGACCGTAGAGGTCAATTCAATTATCAAAAAAGAGGATTTGATTGAGTATAGAGGATCAAAAGAATTTATTCCGAAATACCAAATGAAAGTAGATCGTTTTTTTTTTATTCTCGAGGAAGTGCATATTTTACCTGGATCTTCATTGATAATGGTCCAGAACAATAGTATCATTGGAGTAGATACACAACTCGCTTTAAATACAAGAAGTCGAGTAGGCGGATTAGTCCGCCTGGAGAGAAAAAAAAAAAATATTGAACTAAAAATATTTTCCGGAGATATTTATTTTCCTGGAGAGGCAGATAAGATATCTAGGCACAGCGGCATTTTTATACCACCGAAAACAAAAAAAAAAAATTCTAAGGAATCAAAAAAATTGAAAAATTGGATCTATGTCCAACGGATCACACCCACAAAGAAAAAGTATTTTGTTTCGGTTCGACCCGTAGTCACATATGAAATAACTGATGGCATAAATTTAGCAACACTTTTTCCTCAAGATCTCTTGCGGGAAAAGGATAATGTCCAACTTAGAGTTGTCAATTATATCCTTTATGGAAATGGCAAGTCAATTCGAGGAATTTTTCACACAAGTATTCAATTAGTTCGCACTTGTTTAATATTGAATTGGGATCCAGAACAAAATGGTTCTCCGAAAGAGATTCGTGCTTCCTTTATTGAGGTAAAGGGAAATGATCTGATTCGAAATTTCATGAGAATTGAGTTAGTAAAGTCCAGCATTTCGTATATCGGAAAAAGATATGATAGGGCAAGTTCAGGATTGATTTCCGATAATGGATTAGATCGTACAAATATAAATCCTTTTTACTGCAAGGTTAGTATTCAATTACTTACACAACATCAAGGTACTATTGGTACATTGTTGAATCGAAATAAGGAATGCCAATCTTTGATAATTTTGTCATCATCCAATTGTTCTCGAGTTGGTCCATTCAATGGTTCGAAATATAACATGATAAAAGAATCGGATCCCATAATCTCAATTAAGGATTTGTTGTGTCCTTTGGGGACTATTGTCCCTAAAATGGTAAATTTATATTCATTTTACCATTTAATAACTTATAATCAGATTTTGTTAAAGAAATATTTGCTACTTGGTAATTTTCAACAGACTTTTCAAGTACTTAAATACTGTTTAATAGATGAAAATAGGAGGATTTATAATCCCGATCCATGCAGTAACATCATTTTGAATCCATTCCATTTGAATTGGCATTTTCTCCATCACGATTATTGGGAAGAGACATCTACAATAATTAGCCTTGGACAATTTTTTTGTGAAAATATATGTCTATTCAAATACAAACCGCACATAAAAAAATCTGGGCAAATTATAATTGTTGATGTTGACGCTTTAATTATAAGATCCGCTAAGCCCTATTTAGCCACTCCAGGAGCAACTATTCATGGCCATTATGGTAAAATATTTTACGAAGGAGATACATTAGTTACATTTATATATGAAAAATCAAGATCTGGTGACATAACACAAGGTCTTCCAAAAGTGGAACAAATCTTAGAAGTACGTTCGATTGATTCAATATCAATGAACCTTGAAAGGAGAGTTGAAGGTTGGAACAAAGGTATACCAAAAATTTTTGGAATCCCCTGGGGATTCTTGATTCAAGCCGAGCTAACCATAGCTCAAAGTCGTATCTCTTTGGTTAATAAAATCCAAAGGGTTTATCGATCTCAGGGGGTACAGATCCATAATAGACATATAGAGATTATTGTACGTCAAGTAACATCAAAGGTGTTGGTTTCAGAAGATGGAATGTCTAATGTTTTTTCACCTGGGGAATTAATTGGATTGTTGCGAGCGGAACGAGTGGGGCGCGCTTTGGACGAAGCGATCTCTTATCGCGCAATCCTATTGGGAATAACAAGGACATCTTTGAATACTCAAAGTTTCATATCCGAAGCAAGTTTTCAAGAAACCGCTCGAGTTTTAGCAAAAGCTGCTCTACGAGGTCGTATTGATTGGTTGAAAGGCCTGAAAGAGAATGTTGTTCTAGGTGGAATTATACCTGTTGGTACAGGATTCAAAAAATTAGTGCACCATTCAAGTAAGGACAAAAACTTTTATTTGGAAATCAAAAGAAAGAATCTATTTGACTTGGAAATAAAAGATCTTTTGTTACACCATAGAGAATTATTTTGTTCTTATGTACCAAACAATTTCCATGAGACATTAGAACAATCATTTACGCGATTTCATGATTCCTAAGAGCGGATTCTTTTACTTTAACTATCTTTAACTATCTTTTAATTATCTGTTTTTAATTATCTGGTCTGGCTTTTCTTTTAACTTAACTATCTTGTTCTTGTTCGAATATTGATAAAAAAATAAGTAATTAAAAGACATTAATGGTTTGTACTGTGTATTAAAGGTCAATTCCCGGCAGAAGGTTCCATCGGAACAATTACTTATTTCAAAGTACCTCGTCTCTTTGTTAAAGTTAAAAAAAAAACAAAAAGGAAGTGTGGGAAAAATGACAAGAAGATATTGGAACATTAATTTAGAAGAGATGATGGAGGCCGGAGTTCATTTTGGTCATGGTACTAAGAAATGGAATCCTAGAATGGCCCCTTACATCTCTGCAAAGCGTAAAGGTATTCATATTACAAATCTCACTGGAACTGCTCGTTTTTTATCAGAAGCCTCTGATTTAGTTTTTGATGCGGCAAGTAGGGGAAGAACCTTCTTAATTGTTGGTACCAAAAATAAAGCAGCAGATTCAGTAGCATCGGCTGCAATAAGAGCCCGGTGTCATTATGTTAATAAAAAATGGCTTGGTGGTATGTTAACAAATTGGTCTACTACGGAAACGAGACTTCAAAAGATCAGGGATTTAAGAGCAGAACAAAAGATGGGTAAACTCAACCGTCTTCCCAAAAGAGATGCGGCAATATTGAGGAGAAAATTATTTACCTTGCAAACATATCTCGGCGGTATCAAATATATGACGAGGTTGCCTGATATTGTGATCATCGTTGATCAGCAAGAAGAATATACGGCTCTTCGAGAGTGTGTAATTTTGGGTATTCCGACGATTTGTTTAATCGATACAAATTGTGACCCGGATCTCGCAGATATTTCGATTCCATCCAACGATGATGCTATAGCTTCAATCCGATTGGTTCTTAACAAATTAGTATCCGCAATTTGTGAGGGCCGCTCTAGCTATATAAGAAATCCTTGATTATGATTAAGGGGGGATTTTTTGGATTCGGTTACTATTCTTGAATTAAATAAAAAAAAGCAAAAAGGTGAGTGCGGGCATATTGATAATATGTTATTATATTACGTGATTTCTTGGTATCCTATGTAAATTCTTGATATCTTAAATATACAATTAATGAATACGATTTTTGATTCATATTGGTGAGTTGAAAAAGAGATAGAGATGGTTGAATCAAAATAATTTCTTTTTTGAAGTTAAATTTCTGCTAGAGGACAATATGAATGTCATACCATGTTCCATTAAAACACTCAAAGGGTTATACGATATATCGGGTGTAGAGGTAGGCCAACATTTATATTGGCAAATAGGAGGTTTACAAATCCATGCCCAAGTACTTATCACTTCTTGGGTAGTAATTGCTATCTTATTAGGTTCAGTCATTATAGCTGTTCGGAATCCACAAACTATTCCGACCAACGGTCAGAATTTATTTGAATATATCCTTGAATTTATTCGAGACTTAAGCAAAACCCAGATTGGAGAAGAATATGGCCCTTGGGTTCCCTTTATTGGAACTATGTTCCTCTTTATTTTTGTTTCTAACTGGTCAGGTGCTCTTTTACCTTGGAAAATTATACAGTTACCTCATGGAGAATTAGCTGCACCCACGAATGATATAAATACTACTGTTGCTTTAGCTTTACTCACATCCGTCGCATATTTTTATGCGGGTCTTAGCAAAAAAGGATTGGGTTATTTTGGGAAATACATTCAACCAACCCCCATCCTTTTACCAATTAACATCCTAGAAGATTTCACAAAACCTTTATCTCTTAGTTTTCGACTTTTCGGAAATATATTAGCCGATGAATTAGTAGTTGTTGTTCTTGTTTCTTTAGTCCCTTCAGTAGTTCCTATACCTGTCATGTTTCTTGGATTATTTACAAGTGGTATTCAAGCTCTTATTTTTGCAACCTTAGCTGCGGCTTATATAGGTGAATCCATGGAAGGTCACCATTAACTAGCTTTTCAAATAGTGTTTTTTTTTAATTCTATTATTAAGCAAGCTTATCCCACATGATTCATGATAATCCAATTGGATGGGTAAGATAATAGTGTATGATTCCATCATCTAGAATTGTAGGAGAAAAGATAGACAATATTCCAAATTCCAACAGAATTCTAAAAAAAAAGAAGGGCTGGGAAGGTTATAGTTAGAGTATAATATATGTAATAATGTCTATAGGCTCTAAACCCCCGTCTATTTTTCTAGGAATTATTCTATTCCAGAATCAATTAAAAAAAAAATTAGGATGGTTTACATTATGGAAGAAAAGAATGGATATGTGATATTAGAATCACATTAAATATTCTTTAGTTATATGAGATAAGTCTATCCATAATATCGCTATATTACATAACTATATAATATTTATTATAATATTTATTTTTTTTTATAGTATTGTTTATTATATTTATTTATTTATTTTTATTTATTTTATTTTTTATTTATTTTATTATAGTATTGTAAGGCTAGAATTTATATTTTTCCTAATTACAACCAATCCTATAATCATAATCTGGATCCTCATTATTCATATTTGTTATGTTATATATGAACAATATACAATATAAAATAAATATATATATTTATTATCCGGTTTAATTCAAATTGAAATTAGATTCAATTCATTGTATATTTCTTATTTATATATTTATTTATATATATATTCTTAATTCCTTAATTCTTATATTTTAATATAAAAATATTCAAAATTTTTGTTATTATTTTATTTATTATTATTTGATAATATGTATAATATACAATACAAATTACAAATAATATAATTTATTATAATTATAAATAAATATTAATAAATTAAATAAATAATTAATAAATAAATTTTTAATTTAAGTTAAGATATTAATAATTAATATCTATTGGTACTTTTTTATTACATAATATGTATTACATATTAACTTTTTTATTACTATTACATATTAATATATATATTAATTTATATTAATTTATATTAATTTATATTTATATTGGATTAATTTGGTATTAAATTAATTTGATAATTTGATTGATATTGATTGCAGCTCACACTGTATTTAGATAGATTTCAATATCAGTCCTTTTCTTCTAGCAATTTTTTTTTGAATGAAAAAATAAATAAACTTAACAATAGTGTAGTGTAGTAAAGAACGAAGAATTAAATGAAAGAATGGTTCGAAACAAAGAAATACAATAGTTACAACTGTATGCATATGGATTTACAAAAACTCTATGATAGTTAAAAACTAAAAACGAGATAGTTCTGACGATTCCGTTTTTTAATTTAGTAATTAATATTATTATTTCAACTTGTGGATCTTAATTAAAAAAGTCATAATTGATTGGTTGATTGTATCATTAACCATTTCTTCTTTTTTGTTTTGTGTGAGGAACTTACCATGAATCCACTGATTTCTGCCGCTTCCGTTATTGCTGCTGGATTGGCCGTGGGGCTTGCTTCTATTGGACCTGGAGTTGGTCAAGGTACTGCTGCAGGCCAAGCTGTAGAAGGTATTGCGAGACAACCGGAAGCAGAGGGTAAAATACGAGGTACTTTATTGCTTAGTCTAGCTTTTATGGAAGCTTTAACAATTTACGGACTGGTTGTGGCATTAGCACTTTTATTTGCGAATCCTTTTGTTTAATCCTCAAAATATAAAAAAATACCTTAGAGACTTTTTTCTTATTAACTCTTAACTTGGAATTTTCCTTTGCTTCTTAGAATTATATTAACACGTTACTAAAAAATTACTTATTTATTGAGACAATACCTAGGAAGGGTTGATTTGAAGATGAGTAATTACCGCATTCACTTGCTTTCTTCCTTTCTGTCTTTAGCTTAGTACAATAGAAAACTTTTTTATTTTCATTGTTTGGAAGTGTTTCAACAAATGAAATATTTTTCAATTGATATCAGATCTAAAACCTAAGTCTAAAGTCTAAGTAAAGTATCTTATTAGAAAATTTTTTAAAATGTAAAAAAATTTAAACAAAACAAATGAAATTACTAGATTTCTTTTATTCTCATTAAATAAATAAAGTGGAAATAAAAAAAAAAAAAAAAGAAATCGATCAAAAAAAAAGGGGGCGATCGGAGTGATACAAAAAGAACTCTGTTCTTTGTTAGTCCTATCCAAAAGAAAAGAGAGGAGAATATATGAAAAATGTAATTGATTCTTTCGTTTACTTGGGCCACTGGCCATACGCCGGAAGTTTCGGGTTTAATACCGATATTTTAGCAACAAATCCAATAAATCTAAGTGTAGTGCTTGGTGTATTGATTTATTTTGGAAAGGGAGTGTGTGCGAGTTGTTTATTTCAAGAATAGGATGGATCCATCCATCTGCACTTATGGTATTTATAAGGGATAGGGGAAATAGTAAAAAAGTGCACGATCTCGACGAATTTCTTCTGAATAAATTAAGAAATTATATGCAAGAACCATAGCATTTCGTGATTTATTGGTAAATCCACTTTGATTCTCTATCAACCAATAATGCGAGACCTTTAACATGGTTAAAGCTAAATTGTTTAAAGTCCGGACAAAACATGGTATTCTTTCTACCACTACGTTAGTAACCAAATAGTTCAAAAAAATTGGTAATTTATTTGATTTTGATATATAACACTCATATCAATAAATAAATTGAAACTATTTACGAGATAAAAAAAGGAACTTTGTTTCCTTTTTTTATCTAATGCTGAATCGACGACCTATGTATAAAAAAGAGGAATTTTTGGACTTGAAGAAACAAAAAGAAACAAAAATATAATATAATTATTATTTTAATTTTTATAATCATATTTCCTTTTTTCATTCAAAAAAATGAAAAAAAAAAAGTACAAATAAAAAAACAACTTTGCTGACAATTTTAGATTTTGATCTGGTCTAGTCGGAAGAGTCTTCCTAATATTCTGGTTTTTTATTTTATAAGTTTTGATATGTTTAACTACAAACAGAAAAGAGAAGGTAGGCTCATTACATTAAAAAAGCTATGGGAATACTCATACCATAAATAAATAATTGAGCGTGAGAGCCAAATGAATCGAAAGATTCATGTTTGGTTCGGGAAGAGATCATGGAAGTTGTGAAATTAATGGTAAGATAATCTACTTTCATTAAATGATTTATTAGATAATCGAAAACAGAGGATTTTAAGTACTATTCGAAATTCGGAAGAATTACGTAAAGGGGCCGTTGAGCAGCT